AAATCCATTTTCAAAAAATCGATGAAAACAAAAAAATTAATAATTTCAGATTATACAGAGGAAAAGAGAAAAGAAAATGAGAAAAAAAAAGAGGAAAAAAAAAGAGAAGAATACAAAAGAGAAGAGAAAGTACGAATAGAAATAGCAGAAGCCTGGGATAGCATTCTCTTTGCTCAAGTAATAAGAGGTTCCATATTAGTAAGCCAATCCTTTATTAGAAAATATATTCTATTCCCTTCATTGATAATAGCTAAAAATATAGTTCGTATGTTATTATTTCAATTTCCCGAATGGTCCGAAGACTTAAAAGATTGGAATAAAGAAATGCATGTTAAATGTACCTATAATGGTGTTCAATTATCAGAAACAGAATTTCCAAAAAATTGGTTGACAGACGGTATTCAGATAAAGATTCTATTTCCTTTTTGTCTTAAACCTTGGCACAGGGCTAAGTTACGATCCCCTCAAAAAAATCTGTTGAAACCGAAAAATAAAGGACAAAAAAACGATTTTTGTTTTTTAACAGTTTGGGGAATGGAAACTGAACTTCCTTTTGGTTCTCCCCGAAAAAGACGTTTATTTTTTGAACCCATTTTTAAAGAACTCAAAAAAAAAATTCTAAAATTGCAAAAGAAGTCTTTTCTAATTATACAGTTTTTAAAAGAAAGAACAAAATTTTTTCTAAACATATTAAAAGAAACAAAAAAACGGGTCATCAAAAGTATTCTCTTTATAAAAAGAATAATAAAAGAACTTTCCAAAATAAATCCACTTCTATTCTTTGGATTAAAAGAAATATCTGAATTGAATGAAACTAAAAAAGAAAAAGATTCGATAATGAGTAATCAAATGGTTCACGAATTGTCCATTCCAATTAGATTTATGGATTTGAAAGATTATTCATTAACAGAAAAAAAAATGAAAGATCTGGCTGATAGAACAACTACAATCAGAAATCAAATAGATAAAATTACAAAAGATAAGAAGAAAGGATTTTTAACTCCGGAACTAAATAATAATAAAATAACTATTAGTTCTAATAAAAAAAGTTCTCCTGATAAACTAGAACCACCAATAAAAACTATTTCGCAAAAAGTAAAAAGAAGAAATGTTCGAGTCATCCGTAAATCATATTTTTTTATACTATTTTTAATTGAAAGGATATATATAGATATCGTTCTATCTATCATTTATATTCCAAGGATCAATACACAACTTTTTTTTGAATTATCAAAAAAAATTATTGATAAAAATATTTCCAATAATGAAACAAATAAAGAAAAAATTAATAAAATAAATAAAAATACACTTCGCTTTATTTCGACCATAAAAAAGTCTCCTTTTGATATTAGTAATAAGAATTCAAAAATTCTTTTTGACTTATCCTCCTTGTCACAAGCATATGTATTTTACAAATTATACCAAACCCAACTTATTAACTTGTCTAAGTTAAGATATGCTCTTGAATATCAGGGAACTTCTCTTTTTCTTAAGAATGAAATAAAGAATTATTTCCAAGAACAAGAAATATTTCATTCTGAATTACAGCAGAAAAATCTTTTTAATTCTGGAATTAATCAATGGAAAAACTGGTTAAGAGTTCATTATCAATATGATTTATCCCCACTTAGATGGTATCGTTTAGTACCCCAAAAATGGCGAACTAAAATCACTCAACAACGTATGGATCAGAATACAGATTTAAACAAAAGGTATTCTGATGAAAAAACAGACCAATTAATTCATTACAAAAAATTAAATGATTTTGAAGCAAATTCAGTTCCGAATCAAAAATATAACTTTCAAAAACACTATAGGTATGACCTTTTCTCATATAAATCTATTAATTATGAGAATAAGAAGCATTCATATATTTATATAGCACCATTAAGTATAAATAATAAAGAGAAAATTGCTTATGATTACAATATATATAAGGGGATATTATTTAATATGTCAGTAGGTCTTATTCCTATTAATAATTATCTAGGAACAGATGATATTATGAATCTGAAGAAATTTTCAGATAGAAACTATTTTGATTGGAAAATTTTCCATTTTTGTCTTAGAAAAAAAGTTGACATTGAGTCCTGGATCTATACAAATAGTAATAAAAATGCTAAGGCTGGGGTTAATAATTATCAACTGATTGACAAAATCACTAAAAAAGGTCTTTCTTATCTTACAATCTATCAAAATCAAGGAATCCAACCATCCAAGAAAAAAAAAAACCTTTTTGATTGGATGGGAATGAATGAAGAAATACTAAGTCGTCCCATATCGAATCTGAAACTTTGGTTCTTCCCAGAACTTATCCTATTTTATAATACATATAAAATTAAACCGTGGATCATACCAATCAAATTACTTCTTGTAAATTTGAATAGAAATGAAAATGTTAGTGAAAATCAAAATCTCAATAGAAAGAGAAAAGGGGATCCTTTTATATTATCAAATGAAAAAAAAATTATTGAATTAGAGAATCGAAATCAAGAAGAAAAAGAATCCACAGGCCAAGGAAATCTTGAATCAGATGCACAAAACCAAGAGAATCTTGTATCGGTTCTCTCAAACCAAGAAAAAGATATTGAAGAAGATTATGCAAGCTCGAATATGAAAAAACGTAGAAAGAAAAAGCAATACAAGAGCAACACAGAAGCAGAACTTGATTTCTTCCTAAAAAGGTATTTACGTTTTCAATTGAGATGGGATGATTCTTTAAATCAAAGAATGATCAATAATATCAAAGTATATTGTCTCCTGCTTAGATTGATAAATCCAAAAGAAATTGCTATATCCTCTATTCAAAGGGGGGAAATGAGTTTGGATATTCTGATGATTCAAAAAGATTTAACTCTTACAGAATTGATGAAAAAGGGTATATTAATTATCGAACCAGTCCGTTTGTCTATAAAAAATGACGGACAATTTCTTATCTATCAAACGATAAATATTTCATTGGTTCTTAAGAGTAAGCCCTCAATTAATCAAAGATACCGAGAAAAAAGCTATAGTGATAAGAAAAATTTTGATAAATTCATTGGAAGACATCAAATAATGCCCGAAAATAGGGAGAAAAATCATTCTGATTTGTTTATTCCTGAAAAAATTTTATCCACTAAGCGGCGAAGAGAATTAAGAATTCTAATTTCTTTCTATTCGAGGAATAGAAATGTTATACATAACAATCCAGTATTTTTCAAATACATAACAAACTGTAGTGAAGTTTTGGATAAAAGCAAAAGAGAGAAAAATAAACTAATTAAATTAAAGTTCTTTCTTTGGCCTAATTATCGATTAGAAGATTTAGCTTGTATGAATCGATATTGGTTTGATACTAATAATAGCAGTCATTTTAGTACGGTAAGGATACATATGTATCCACGATTGTAAATTTGTTAATAATACCTTTTCATATGCATATATGAAAGAAAGAGATGCATACATGCATTATTTTCCATTCCATTTGATATCTGAATACTAATTCAATGTACGTATCAATAGAATATCCATTAGATCTATAAATGAATCAACAGAATCTTCTTATTTTTTTTTTTTATTTTTTTGAGTGTAGAAATATATGATCCTTCCCTATTCCTATCCAAATAAAATGGATTAATTCATTTTATTTTTTCAAATAATTTTATTTGAAAAAATTAGGAGTTCATAAAGAAATTAAGATTCTTGTATATACAAACTAAAAATGAGTAGCATTATTCTTACTGATTGGTAAAATTTATTTATTGAATTGTAAAAAAAAAAAAAAGAAAAACAAAAAAGGAGAGAAGGTTCCATTTTATGGTAAAAAATTCATTTATTTCCGTTATTTCACAAGAAGAAAAAAAAGAAAACAGTGGGTCTGTTGAATTTCAAGTATTTAGCTTCACCAATAGGATACGAAGACTTACTTCACATTTGGAATTGCACAGAAAAGACTATTTATCTCAGAGAGGTTTACGTAAAATCCTGGGAAAACGGCAACGACTTCTGGCTTATTTGTCAAAGAAAAACAAAGGACGGTATAAAGAATTAATTAGTCGGCTGGATATTCGGGAATCAAAAACTCGTTAAATTGAAAGGTAACTTGAATTATTTGATTTACTAGATCTTGAATTTTGATGAAACTTCTTTTCGTTTTCAGCAATTCATGAACGAGGAATAACCTATGAACGTAACAACTACAAGAAAAGACCTCATGATAGTCAATATGGGACCTCACCACCCATCAATGCATGGTGTTCTTCGGCTCATCCTTACTCTAGATGGTGAAGATGTTATTGATTGTGAGCCGATATTGGGTTATTTACACAGAGGGATGGAAAAAATTGCGGAAAACAGAACAGTTATACAATATCTTCCTTATGTAACACGTTGGGATTATTTAGCGACTATGTTCACAGAAGCAATAACTGTAAATGGACCAGAACAGTTGGGGAATATTCAAGTACCTAAAAGAGCCAGTTATATCAGAGTAATTATGTTAGAGTTGAGTCGTATAGCTTCTCATCTCTTATGGCTTGGCCCTTTTATGGCAGATATTGGTGCACAAACTCCCTTTTTCTATATTTTCCGAGAAAGAGAATTAGTATATGATCTATTTGAAGCTGCCACCGGTATGAGAATGATGCATAATTTTTTTCGTATCGGAGGAGTAGCGGCTGATCTACCCCATGGATGGATAGAGAAATGTTTAGATTTCTGTGATTATTTTTTAACAGCGGTTTCTGAATATCAAAAACTTATTACGCGGAATCCTATTTTTTTAGAACGAGTTGAAGGAGTAGGCATTATTGATGGAGAAGAGGCTATAAATTGGGGTTTATCAGGACCGATGCTACGAGCTTCTGGAATACAATGGGATCTTCGCAAAGTTGATCATTATGAATCTTACGACGAATTTGATTGGGAAATTCAGTGGCAAAAAGAAGGAGATTCATTAGCTCGTTATTTAGTCCGAATCAGTGAAATGACCGAATCTGTAAAAATTATTCAACAGGCTCTGGAAAGAATTCCAGGGGGACCCTATGAGAATTTAGAAATCCGATCCTTTGATAGAGAAAAGGATCCAGAATGGAATGATTTTGAATATCGATTCATTAGTAAAAAACCTTCCCCCACTTTTGAATTGCCGAAGCAAGAACTATATGTAAGAGTGGAAGCCCCAAAGGGAGAATTGGGCATTTTTTTAATAGGAGATCAGAGTGGTTTTCCTTGGAGATGGAAAATTCGACCACCCGGTTTTATCAATTTGCAAATTCTTCCTCAGTTAGTTAAAAGGATGAAATTGGCTGATATTATGACAATACTAGGTAGTATAGATATCATTATGGGAGAAGTAGATCGTTGAAATGATAATTGATACAACAGAAGTACAAACTATCAATTCTTTTTCCAGATTGGAATCCTTCAAAGAGTTCTATGGAATCATATGGATCCTTGTACCGATTTTTAGTCTTGTATTGGGAATTACAATAGGTGTACTCGTAATTGTGTGGTTAGAAAGAGAAATATCCGCAGGAATACAACAACGTATTGGACCTGAATATGCTGGTCCTTTGGGAATTCTGCAAGCTCTAGCCGATGGCACAAAACTCATTTTCAAAGAGAATATTCTCCCGTCTCGAGGGGATACTCGTTTATTCAGTATAGGACCCTCTATAGCAGTTATATCCATTTTACTAAGTTATTCAGTAATTCCTTTTAGCTATCACCTTGTTTTATCTGATCTCAATATCGGTGTTTTTTTATGGATTGCCATTTCAAGTATTGCTCCCATCGGACTTCTTATGTCAGGATATGGATCAAATAATAAATATTCCTTTTTAGGTGGTCTACGGGCTGCGGCTCAATCAATTAGTTATGAAATTCCACTAACTCTTTGTGTGTTATCAATATCTCTACGTGCGATTCGATTAACCATAAACTTTTCTTTACTTCTTTCTTTTTAGTAAAGAAATTAAATAGAAATCTTCATTGTTTTATTCATTATTCAGGTTGATGAACTAAATCAGATAGTTATATGAGTGAAAGAAAACAGCTTCTAAATTAGCAGTCAAAAAATGGAGTCTCATCTCCTATGTACAAGAATGAAAAGAAAATAAAGATAAGCAAGACCTTTACCCCAAGATTGGTTGATTAGTCATCCTAGCTTGAAGCGGGCTCAAAAGATCAACCATATATAGTTTTTTTTTATTATCCTTTCTATGCAGTACTATAACGGATGGTTGAGAAAAAAAAAAATAAGTGGATGGTTAGGAACACCAAAATACATAAAGGATTAGTAATAGGGATTTTTTATGTAAATTATCCAAAAGGGTATTTTTCATAACAAAAAAAGAATACTAATTGGGGCTTTAAGTTGGTAGAAATGATCAAGCAGTACTCCTCACGATTCCGATCCAGAGTAGGCTCCTATCCACAGATTAAAAAAAATGACTATCAGGAACGAAATAATCCTTTTTTTAACCCCTTTTTTAAGAAAGAAGAAGAAGAACGAAAAATAAGATCCTTTTATTCTTTCATATATTCATATAGATAGCGTGTCATGATTCATGAAATAATGTAATGTATCATTTTTTTCGTAATCGAAAAGAATGGGTTGAAATATCTATTGAGATTTCTACAAGGAGTATTTTATTGAAGGATTAAGTTATTACTCACAACAAATAATAATTTAAATTATTAAAGGACGAGATCAATTCAGAAGTGCTTTTTAGTTATTATTATAACATCTAGCAGACAGAATTCCATTGGTTTAATTGGGGATCTTCCAATAGGTTTTGACTTTACTATATATATTTGACTTTACTATATATATATATTGATATTAGAACCATATCAAGATAAATAAGATTGGATTGGTCCTTTTAAATTTATTTATGGCCCCCGAGGAGCCGTATGAGGTGAAAATCTCACGTACGGTTTTGTAATAGCGATGGGAATAGTGATGTTATCACCGACTATGATTATCTAATAGTTCAAGTACAGTTGATATAGTTGAGGCCCAATCAAAATATGGTTTTTGGGGATGGAATTTGTGGCGTCAACCTATAGGATTTATTGTTTTTCTAATTTCTTCCCTAGCAGAATGTGAGAGATTACCTTTTGATTTACCAGAAGCAGAAGAAGAATTAGTAGCGGGTTATCAAACCGAATATTCTGGTATCAAATTCGGTTTATTTTACGTTGCTTCCTATCTAAATCTATTAGTTTCTTCGTTATTTGTAACAGTTCTTTACTTGGGTGGTTGGAATATCTCTATTCCAACCATATTCGTTCCTGAGCTATTTGAAATAAATAAAGTAGGTAGGGTTTTTGGGACGACAATTGGTATTTTTATTACATTAGCTAAAACTTATTTGTTTTTGTTCATTTCTATCACAACAAGATGGACTTTACCTAGGCTAAGAATGGACCAATTATTAAATCTTGGATGGAAATTTCTTTTACCCGTTTCTCTCGGTAATCTATTATTAACAACTTCTTCTCAACTCCTTTCAC